AGTAGAGCGCACTAAGTTACATGTTGTTATTTGTAGCAAACAAGTAGTTAGCTTAGATGAATAAGTCCATTTATTTAGTTCTACATTCCTTGGACTTATTCTATATACTCACTTAGATATATAGATACTTATATCTCTACTAAGAATTTTCAAATTGAATTAATTAATAATAACTACGAATTCATAATAATTACAATTCTTAATTATAATTAGTATAAATATAAAAAATGATATTTTAAAAAACTAATAAAAAACTAATACTAATAACAGGTACAAATAGTAAATCGAGGTACCCATTTTATGACAACTTTCAACTTTCCCTCTATTTTTGTGCCTTTAGTAGGCCTAGTATTTCCGGCAATTGCAATGGCTTCTTTATTTCTTCATGTTCAAAAAAACAAGATTGTTTAGATCTAAGGAGACCCAATCCAATCTTATCCGTTTTTTTTTTGAAACTTACACTTGTAGCATAACACAGATATTTAGTTCGGGAAATGTGGTATAACATGTGATTTCCGCCGAACAGAAAGGAAAAAGCTCTTATGCCTGGAGAAAATGATCTATGGGTAAATGAATTCTAGCTAGTTTCAAATAGATCAGGATCGTCAGATGCCTAAAATGTAAAGTTGGTCGATCTATATGTATATCAATATGTATATTGGGATTATATGAAGAGTATGTTATTATTTTAGATCTAACCAATTTGATGAATTACTCCTAAAGGTTCACATCAAACTAGTGCTAGTTCACATCAAACTAGTGCTAGTTGATGAGAATTCCTTCGGAAAGAAAAAAAGTAAAAACCATTTGGGGTATTTTCTCAATTCCAATAAAATGCAATCGGATCAAGTATGAATTGGCGATCAGAACATATATGGATAGAACTTATAACGGGGTCTCGAAAACTAAGTAATTTTTGCTGGGCCCTTATCGTTTTTTTAGGTTCATTAGGATTCTTATTGGTTGGAATTTCCAGTTATCTTGGTAGAAATTTGCTACCTTTTGTTCCGTCTCAGGAAATCATTTTTTTTCCACAAGGGATCGTGATGTCTTTCTACGGGATCGCGGGTCTTTTTATTAGTTCCTATTTGTGGTGCACAATTTCCTGGAATGTAGGTAGTGGTTATGATCGATTCGATAGAAAGAAAGGAATAGTATGTATTTTTCGTTGGGGATTTCCTGGAAAAAACCGTCGCATATTCCTCCGATTCCGCATAAAAGATATTCAATCCGTTAGAATAGAAGTTAAAGAGGGTATTTATGCTCGTCGTGTCCTTTATATGGACATCAGAGGCCGGGGGGCTATTCCGTTGACTCGCACTGATGAGAATTTGACTCCACGAGAAATTGAACAAAAAGCCGCGGAATTGGCCTATTTCTTGCGCGTACCAATTGAAGTCTTTTAAAAGGAACTGGGCTGAAGAACGAATGCTTTCTCAGCAGGAGGGAAAAAATACAAGAATCCTGCTTTTTCTATAACATAACTTAACTGAAGTTTCGTCAGAACGTTCAGTCGAGCCAAAGCCGACGTATATGGAACAACCATAAAACAAAACTCTTTTTTTGTTAAGTTTCATATTTGTTGGAAGTGATACTTTAGATGCGGATAAATCATATCTTGTAAATTAGTTCCTTTTTGTCAATCGACCTTTTTTTATCCTTTCGTTTGTGTTCCTTACTAACCAATAATGGGGTTTCTTAATAATGATAACTGGCCCATTTCTGTCTTGTTTTGCCGCTTATTTGTTTGATCATGACAATATCTTTCTCTCAATTATTCTATTCTTGGCTATGGGGAATCATTGGAATTTTTTCGAAATAGGAGTTCTTTCGTCTCAAAATCTCAATAATATTCATTTCTTAAAGTACTTCTTTCGGTCATTCATCGAAAAGAGACACTTGGTCGGAATTTGATGAATTGAGATATCTGGAAACAATATTTTGGATTATTTCTTGATTCAAATTCGAAGTGGAGTCATAGTCTATTTCTGTATTGTTTCTAGATTCAAACAAAATTACAACTAAAATAGATTCATAGGTTTGATACCTTGTCTAGAACTCATGTTTGAAAGAAATATTCGATCACATAGAGTCAGTGGGTTAATTCAAAATTCACAGGTGAAAAATGGCAAAAAAGAAAACATTCACTCCTCTTTTGTATCTTGCATCTATAATATTTTTGCCCTGGTGGATTTCTCTCTCATTTACTAAAAGCATGGAATCTTGGGTTACAAATTGGTCAAATACTGGTCAATCCGCAATTTTTTTGAATGATATTCAAGAAAAAAGTATTCTAGAAAAGTTCATAGAATTAGAGGAAATCCTCTTCTTGGACGAAATAATTAAGGAATACTCGGAGACAGATCTACAAAAGCTTTCTATAGCAATTCACAAAGAAACGATCCAATTAATCAAGATACACAACGAGGATCGTATCCATACGATTTTGCACTTCTCGACAAATATAATCTGTTTTGGTATTCTAAGCGGTTATTCAATTTTAGGTAATGAAGAACTTGTTATTCTTAACTCTTGGGCTCAGGAATTCCTATATAACTTAAGTGATACAGTAAAAGCTTTTTCGATTCTTTTATTAACCGATTTATGTATCGGATTTCATTCACCCCACGGTTGGGAACTAATGATTGGTTCTGTCTACAAAGATTTTGGATTTGTTCATAATGATCAAATTATATCTGGTCTTGTTTCCACCTTTCCAGTTATCCTCGATACTATTTTTAAATATTGGATTTTCCGTTATTTAAATCGTGTATCTCCGTCACTTGTAGTTATTTATCATTCAATGAATGATTGATAAATGATCCACCAATATTAATTTAATCCAATTAGAATGTTTCTTTCTTTGTAGTTCTACATAAGCATTAAAAACTTTCTATCCGGGGGATTTTCATACTTTTCATACTATAGTATTCCAGTAAAATGATTCCAATAAATAGCAGAATCGTGGATAGGGAACTATACTAGCGACCTACCCAATTTATTGTAGAAATTTTCGGATCAATGATTAGACCATGCAAACTAGAAATAATTTTTCTTGGATAAAGGAACAGATTACTCGATCTATTTCCGTATCGCTTATGATATATATCATAACTCGGACATCCATTTCAAGTGCATATCCCATTTTTGCGCAGCAGGGTTATGAAAATCCACGAGAAGCGACTGGGCGTATTGTATGTGCCAATTGCCATTTAGCTAATAAGCCTGTGGATATTGAGGTTCCACAAGCGGTACTTCCTGATACTGTATTTGAAGCAGTTGTTCGAATTCCTTATGATAAGCAAGTGAAACAAGTTCTTGCTAATGGTAAGAAGGGGGGTTTGAATGTAGGGGCTGTTCTTATTTTACCAGAGGGGTTTGAATTAGCTCCTTCCGATCGTATTTCTCCCGAGATGAAAGAAAAGATAGGCAATTTGTCTTTTCAGAGCTATCGCCCTAATCAAAAAAATATTCTTGTGATAGGGCCTGTCCCTGGTCAGAAATATAGTGAAATTGCCTTTCCTATTCTTTCCCCCGACCCCGCTACTAAGAAAGATGTTCACTTCTTAAAATATCCTATATACGTAGGTGGCAATAGGGGAAGGGGTCAGATTTATCCTGACGGAAGCAAGAGTAACAATACAGTTTATAATGCTACAGGAGCGGGTATAGTAAGTAAAATCATACGAAAAGAAAAAGGGGGATATGAAATAACCATAACAGATCCATCGGATGGACGTCAAGTGGTTGATATTATCCCTCCAGGACCAGAACTCCTTGTTTCAGAGGGTGAATCCATCAAATTTGATCAACCATTAACAAGTAATCCTAATGTGGGTGGATTTGGTCAGGGAGATGCAGAAATAGTACTTCAAGATCCATTACGTGTCCAAGGTCTTTTGTTCTTCTTGGCATCTGTTATTTTGGCACAAATCTTTTTGGTTCTTAAAAAGAAACAGTTCGAGAAAGTTCAATTGGCCGAAATGAATTTCTAGACTCGTGGATTTATCGACATCAGGTTCGTAAAAAGAACCAAATTGTTGTTGTCAATTATGTATGATAAAAAAACAAAAAAATGAAATTCTGAAAAACCTTTTATTTACTTGCTTTTTTTCTATGAGCTTTGGGGAATCCCTTGTACCGTATTACTAGTCATAATAGGTAGATTTTTGTTTGAAGAGGACTATTTTATTTGACTTTATGACTTTACCATCTCTTTCTTTGTTTTTTTAGCCAAATTGAACCAAATTGAATTAGTACGACTATATTACTATTGCCAGATTTCAATGTCATAAAATGTATCAATTTTATTCTATTTCAAATAGAATAAAATTGGGATAGATATTAGCATAAGTAAGGCATAAGTAAGCGGGTAATAAAACAAACTAGAGTTGCGGGGAACAAATAAGACTAGGAGGCATTATTCGTCCTTCTAGTCTTCGACACAAGAAAAGGAATTTTCTACACCCCTTTCTTGTGTCGAAGGAGTAATGATTTTTGATCCTGTTCGTCTAAAACTCCTAGTCTTGGTTTCGCTTTTCCAGATGTATCAGAACTTTTTTTTTTTCGATTTATTACGTAGAATTTTCTTACGTACAATAAAGTAGTGGACAAACAAAAAAAAGGGGGGGAATCTCATTTTATTGATTAAATAGAACTTATTCAATGAACTTATAAAAAATTTCCATTTTTCTGAGATATTAAAATAAATAGGTAAATAGAGTATCGAAAGTATTTGTACGATATCAAATCTACAGAAATATATATATATAATCCAGGAAATTGAGTGATTCCCCCTTTCTTCTAACTTGGAAAATACTCATTGATACTATCAAGATCAAGGAACAGGTGTTCTGAATCAATCAATGAAGTTTATTTTTCAAAAGTATCATCAGAAAAAATAGAATGGAGTTTTTTGAAACGGTAGAAAAGAAGTCCACTTTGTTTTTTAGACGAAAAAAAAGACTATGATTCTTAAGAACCCAACGGGCCCTTTCCCC